TCACAAACCTCGTGTGGGGTGAATAGTTTTCGTTTCCCATCTCATGGAAAACCCTTTTCGCTCCGCTTAGCCCTATTTCCCTCTAGGGGTATTTTAGTGATAGGTTCTATAGGAACTGGACGATCCTATTTGGTCAAATACCTAGCGACAAACTCCTATCTTCCTTTCATTACAGTATTTCTGAACAAGTTCCTGGATAACAAGCCTAACGGTTTTCTTATTGATGATAGTGACGATATTGATGATAGTGACGATATTGGTGTGAGTGACGATATTGATGTGAGTGACGATATTGATGTGAGTGACGATATCGACCGTGACTTTGATACGGAGCTGGAGTTTCTAACTAGGATGAATGCGCTAACTATGGATATGATGCCGGAAATAGACCGATTTTATATCACCCTTCAATTCGAATTAGCAAAAGCAATGTCTCCTTGCATAATATGGATTCCAAACATTCATGATCTGGATGTGAATGAGTCGAATTACTTATCCCTCGGTCTATTAGTGAACTATCTCTCCAGGGATTGTGAAAGATGTTCCACTCGAAATATTCTTGTTATTGCTTCGACTCATATTCCCCAAAAAGTGGATCCCGCTCTAATAGCTCCAAATAAATTAAATACATGCATTAAGATACGAAGGCTTCTTATTCCACAACAACGAAAGCACTTTTTTACTCTTTCGTATACTAGGGGATTTCACTTGGAAAAGAAAATGTTCCATACTAATGGATTCGGGTCCATAACCATGGGTTCCAATGTACGAGATCTTGTCGCACTTACCAATGAGGCCCTATCGATTAGTATTACACAGAAGAAATCAATTATAGACACTAATATAATTAGATCTGCTCTTCATAGACAAACTTGGGATTTGCGATCCCAGGTAAGATCGGTTCAGGATCATGGGATCCTTTTCTATCAGATAGGAAGGGCTGTTGCACAAAATGTATTTCTAAGTAATTGCCCCATAGATCCTATATCTATCTATATGAAGAAGAAATCATGTAACGAAGGGGATTCTTATTTGTACAAATGGTACTTCGAACTTGGAATGAGCATGAAGAAATTAACGATACTTCTTTATCTTTTGAGTTGTTCTGCCGGATCGGCTGCTCAAGACCTTTGGTCTCTACCCGGACCCGATGAAAAAAATGGGATCACTTATTATGGACTTGTTGAGAATGATTCGGATCTAGTTCATGGTCTATTAGAAGTAGAAGGCGCTCTGGTGGGATCCTCACGGACAGAAAAAGATTGCAGTCAGTTTGATAATGATCGAGTGACATTGCTTCTTCGGCCCGAACCAAGGAGTCCCTTAGATATGATGCAAAATGGATCTTATTCTATCCTTGATCAGAGATTTCTCTATGAAAAATACGAATCGGAGTTTGAAGAAGGGGAAGGAGAAGAAGTCCTCGACCCGCAACAGATAGAGGACGATTTATTCAATCACATAGTTTGGGCTCCTAGAATATGGCGCCCTTGGGGTTTTCTATTTGATTGTATCGAAAGGCCCAATGAATTGGGATTTCCCTATTGGGCCAGGTCATTTCGGGGCAAGCGGATCATTTATGATGAAGAGGATGAGCTTCAAGAGAATGATTCGGGGTTCTTGCAGAGTGGAACCATGCAGTACCAGATACGAGATAGATCTTCCAAAGAACAAGGCTTTTTTCGAATAAGCCAATTCATTTGGGACCCTGCGGATCCACTCTTTTTCCTATTCAAAGATCAGCCCTTTGTCTCTGTGTTTTCACATCGAGAATTCTTTGCAGATGGAGAGATGTCAAAGGGGCTTCTTACTTCCCAAACAGATCCTCCTACATCTATATATAAACGCTGGTTTATCAAGAATACGCAAGAAAAGCACTTCGAATTGTTGATTCATCGCCAGAGATGGCTTAGAACCAATAGTTCATTATCGAATGGATTTTTCCGCTCTAATACTCTATCCGAGAGTTATCAGTATTTATCAAATCTGTTCCTATCTAACGGAACGCTATTGGATCAAATGACAAAGGCATTGTTGAGAAAAAGATGGCTTTTCCCGGATGAAATGAAAATTGGATTCATGTAATAGCAGAAAGGTTTCCCATTCCTTAGCCTGAAAGATATGTGGCCATGAAATAGGGATTAAGTGGAACAGAATTGACTGGGTGGTAGAGTCGTGGAAACACCTCTTTCTTCCATATTTTGGACATGGAACAATATCTTACTGCTGAAACATGAAAGAATTGAAATCGTAGATCAAAACACTCTGTATGGATGGTATGAACTGCCTAAACAAGAATTCTTCAACAGCGAGCAAGCAGAACTATTACTCACTACATCAAAAAATTTCCATTAATGAAAGATGTAAATCCATTGGAAAATCAAAAATACGTATGTCGGATGAAATGGTGGTTGTTGCTATCTGCTCCAATAACGAATCATTGGTTTCACTGAATAACTAAATGAATAACTAAATAAAATAGATAGACCCTTCTCTTCGT